TAATTTTATTAAATAAATTAATTTTTTAACCATTAAGTTTAACTTTATAAGGTTTTTAATTATTTGAATTTGTTAGTAAATTTGAATTTAAATACTTTATTCTGAGATTATTTATATTAATTTGTAATGTACCTAAATTTACTAAATTGATACTAACAAAAAAAAATCTCATTATTATAGTTTACTTAAAAAAGTAGAATTTAATTTTGGAAAAGTATATAAAAATTAACTTATTATATCTAACTAATCTTTATATTATATACCAGATTTACTTATATAATATTTTATTATTAATAAAAATTAAATAATTATATATTTATATATATATTATTATTATAATTATATAATTAGATATATTTTATTAATAAAAAAAGTAAGTTTAATTTATCATTCATAACCTAATTATCTAATTTTCTAATGAATATAATTTAGTTTAATTTAAGGAAAAAAATAACTGCTTAATATTTATCTTCTTGATTAATTAATAGGAACCTATTAAATGATTGTTTAATTATCAATAAGTGTTATAATGGTATATATATATATAATATATTTATTTAACAATATATAATAATTGAATAATAATATATAATATATTTATAATGTCCTATTAATATATATATTAGAATAAATTATTATTATAATAATTAATAATAATTAAATCATTTATATAATAGGTTCAGTTTCTTTAAAGTTACAAATAAAGCTATTTTAAGCCTTACTATTTATAATTAGATAAAAAGTAATTGTTGTATCAATTGATTGAATTATAATACTAAATTAATTTTTCTTTGCTTATATATATGAATTGAATTTTATATTAAGTCCTATTTTATAGGTTAAATTTGAATTTATTAATAATTTAGTATTTTAGTTTAATTTTGAAAATTAAATTAAAAATAAATTTCTTAGGGAATAATTTATCTTTTTATATTTTATATTTTTAACTTCAGGATTTAATTAAAATTAGATTAATAATTTCATTTTAATTAATTTTTTAGGTCTTTAATTTTGTATCAATTTTAATTTATTTGTAAAATTCAATTTTTTAAGATTTTTGAATTTTTAAATAAAATTAAATTTATCTCGAAAAATTTAATTGGTTTAATTTGTAAGAGATGCTTGATTTTTTCTATAGATTTATTAGTAGATATAAATTTTATACAGGTTTATTTTTAATTTTTAAATTTGGTTTATTTTCAATTTGGGGTTGTGAAAAAAATCAGTTTTTCGAGAAATTTAATTGGCTTAATTAAGGGGTTTAATTTAATTGGTTAAATTTATTAGTAGATACAAATTTTATATTAATTTATATTTTGTTATTTAAATTTGGTTTAATTTTTCAATTTGAGGTTAGGGGTAGCCAAATTTATTGGTAAATTTAATTTATTAAATTAGAGGGGTTTAATTTGATGGTTAAATTTATTTATATATAAATTTTATATTATTTATGTTTTATTATTTTACTTGATCTAATTTTTCAATTTAAGGTTAGGTACAATCAAATTTATTAAGAAATTTAATTAGTTTAATTAGAGGGGTCTAATTTAATTGGTTTAATTTATTAATATATGAATTTTATATTAATTTATTTTTTATTGTTTAATTCATAGGGGCTATAATTTATTCAATTTAATAATATAAGATTTCATTAATAAATTTAGTTTTATTTTTCTATAGAATCATTAGTAGGTGTTGGTTTATGTAAATATTTTTTATTAATTTAATTTTTTAGATGGGGTTAAAAAATTGGGTTTTGAATAATTTAATTAATTTAATTAAAGGGGTTTGATTTTGTTAATTAAAATATTAGTAGATACAGATTTTTTTTATTTATAATAGAGAATTAATTGTTTATGATTAAGGGGTTAATCTAGCTTAAATAATTTTCTATTATTTAATAAAAGAATCTGATTTGTATGGGGGAGTACTGATTTTTTTTTTTACTATTTTATTGAAATTTAATTTATTCTTATAGAAATAATTTTATGTATTCAGTTTTATTTTTAGATTTAATTTATTTTAAAATATATAATTTATTTATTTTATTTATTTAAAATTAATTGTTTTATTAAAGATTTAGTTTTACTTAAGGTATCATTAAAATTTAAATTTATTTTTTTTTTGTTTTAAATAAAGTTTTATTTTGGCTTTAAATTTTAATTTATCATTATTTTATATGTAAAAATTATATTAAAAAATAAAATTCTTGCAGTTTTTAATATTAAAAAATTATTAAAGTGAGTTTTAGTAATTGATTAAAGATTTGATAAAATTTGTGCCAGCAATTGCGGTTATACAAATAATTCGATTAAAATTTATTGGTTAATAATTAATTTATTTGTAAAAATTTATAATTGGAATTTTTAAGTGAAATTTAAATTTTAATTTATTTTTATTTTTAATATTTGAAGTTATTAAAATTAGTATTAAACTAGGATTAGATACCCTATTATTATAATTGTAAATTTAAATACTTGATTAGTATTAGTTATTTTCTTAAAAATTAAAAAATTTGGCGGTATTTTAGTCTATTCAGAGGAACCTGTTCTATAATTGATAGTCCACGATTAGTTTTACTTTCTTTATACTTGTATATCGTTGTTTTTGAATATTTTATAAGAATTATAATTTTCAATAAGTATATTTTAGTTTATTTCAGATCAAGGTGCAGTTTATAGGAAAGAAGAAATGGGTTACATTAAATTTATTTTTGGTTTATTGTCTTGAAAGATTTTATTAAATTGGATTTGATAGTAATAATATATATATATATATTATGATTTTAGCTCTAAAGTGTGCACATATTGCCCGTCGCTCTCATTAATTTGAGATAAGTCGTAACAAAGTAGATTTACTGGAAAGTGTATCTAGGATTATTCAAATTAAAGCTTTAAGGGAAGTTTTTTATTTACATTAAAAAGATTACTGTTCAATTCAGTATAATTTGATTATAAATTTAATTATTTATTTATTTTAATAAAATTATTTTTATATTTATTAATTTAATAGAAAAATTTGTTTTTATTATAGTTTATTAGTAAAGTGATTGAATTTACTTTATATTTTATAAAGTATAATTTATTTTTTGTACCTTGTGTATCAGGGTTGATTAATTAAAAATTTATTATTAAGTTTTCTCGAATTGAAAAGTTCTAATTAATTATATGTTTAATTTTATCATAAATTTTCATAATTTTTGATTAGAAATGAAATGTTATTCGTTTTTTAATATATCTAGTTTTTTAAGAAAAGAATTAAATTCTCTTATTATTTATTTATTGGTTAATTTTTAATTAATAAATTTTAGTATGAAATATTTAAAGGGATAAGCTTTTATTTATATAATTAAAAATTTCGTTTATTTTATTTTTTGTATAATTTAGATTGTTAATCATATGAATAACTTAATATTTAATTTTATTTTATTTTAGATTTATATTAATTTTAATTTTTATATTAAAAATTTTTGTTTAACTTTATTTCTTTAGTTATAATGATTAAATTAGTAGATAAATATGTATATCTTATTTATTTTTTTAGGTAGTAAAAAGGAACTCGGCAAATTGATTTTCTGCCTGTTTATTAAAAACATGTCTTTTTGATTATAATTTAAGGTTTAATCTGCTCAATGAATTATTAAATTGCCGCAGTATTTTGACTGTGCAAAGGTAGCATAATAATTAGCTTTTTTATTGAGAGCTGGAATGAATGATTGGACAAGAAAATTTCTGTCTCTTTATTATTATTATTGAATTTTACTTTTAAGTTAAAAGGCTTAAATTTTTTTAAAAGACGAGAAGACCCTATAGAGTTTAATTTTTTGTTATTTAAAATTTATTGGTATTTAGAAAATTTTATTTATTAAATAATTTGGTTGGGGTGACTAAAAGATAAAATAAACTCTTTTAATTATAATCAATTATATTTGAATTTTAAATCTATATTTATAAGTTTAAAATAAATTACCTTAGGGATAACAGCGTAATTTTTCTTTAGAGTTCTTATTAAAAGAGAAGTTTGCGACCTCGATGTTGGATTAAAATTTATTTTAGGTGTAGAAGCTTAAATATTGAGTCTGTTCGACTTTTAAAATTTTACATGATCTGAGTTTAAACCGGTGTGAGCCAGGTTGGTTTCTATCTTTAAATTTTTAATATATTTTAGTACGAAAGGACCAAATATATAATAAATTATTTTAAAATTGAATATTATTGTTACTTTGGCAGAATAGTGCAATAGATTTAGGATCTTTAAATGTATTTAATACAGGTAATATTTGTATATTTTTGATTATTTATTATTGTTTATTTCTTATTTTATTTTAGTTTTATGTGTCTTAATTGGTGTTGCTTTTTTAACTTTATTCGAACGTAAAATTTTAGGTTATATTCAAATTCGTAAGGGTCCAAATAAGGTAGGATTTATAGGCTTAATTCAGCCTTTTAGAGATGCTATTAAGTTATTTTGTAAGGAACAAGCTAATCCTCTTATATCTAATTATTTTTCTTATTATTTTTCTCCAGTTTTTAATTTGTTTTTGTCTTTACTTTTATGATTTTGTTTACCTTTTTTTTCTGGGTTTCTTCATTTTTCATTAGGATTTTTATTTTTTCTTTGCTGTTCAAGACTTTCTGTCTATACTATTATAATTGCTGGGTGGTCATCAAATTCTAATTATTCATTATTAGGAGGTTTACGTTGTGTAGCTCAAACTATTTCTTATGAAGTAAGTCTTGCTATTATTTTATTATCTTTTCTATTCTTGATTACAAGAATTAGAATTTTTGATTTAATAATTTATCAAGAATATATTTGATTTTTTTTTATTTCTATTCCTTTATCAATAATTTGGTTTACTTCTAGGTTAGCTGAAACTAATCGTACTCCTTTTGATTTTGCTGAGGGGGAATCTGAGTTGGTTTCCGGGTTTAATGTTGAATACAGAGGTGGAGGATTTGCATTAATTTTTATAGCAGAGTACGCAAGGATTTTATTTATAAGAATAATTTTTGTTTTTATTTTTTTTAGGGGGTGTTTAGTTAATTTAATATTTTTTTTTTTAGTATTATTCATGTCTTTTATGTTCATTTGGGTACGAGGTACTTTACCTCGATATCGTTATGATAAATTAATATATTTAGCTTGGAAAAGATTTCTTCCTGTTTCTTTGAATTTTTTAATATTTTTTTTTGGTTTAAAAGTATTTATTTTTTCTCTAATTTTTTAGTTAATTATTTTTAGTAGAAGTTAATAAGATAATTAATCTTTTTTTATACTTTCAAAATATATACTTATACAAGTTCATTAACTAATTTTTGAATATTAAGTTATCTCATATTTTTGATGATAAAAATAATAATGGAAAAAATATGAAATAAGAGATTGTCAATAATTGACCTGTTAAGATATAAGGGTCTTCTACAGGTTTAGCTCCAATTCATGTAAGTAAGCATCTTGTTATTGTAAATCTTCAAAATAAGACTTTATTGATTGGATAAAATGAATTACTTTTTATCTTTTTTTTAAATATAGGTATAATTGCAAGAATTAAGATTGATAGAAATAGGGCAATTACTCCCCCTAATTTATTCGGGATTGATCGTAGAATTGCATATGCAAATAGAAAGTATCATTCTGGTTTAATGTGAGCAGGAGTTACTAGAGGGTCGGCAGGTATAAAATTATCTGGATCTCCTATTAAATAAGGAAATCTAAGAATAAATAATGTAAAAATTATAAGAACAATAGAAAATCCTACTAAGTCTTTAGATGTAAAATAAGGATGAAACTGTACTTTGTCAATATTATTGGTTGTTCCTAAAGGATTAAATGATCCTATTTGGTGAAGAAATAATAAATGGATTATAGCTAGTGCTATAATTAGGAAGGGTAAAATAAAATGGAGGGCAAAAAATCGTGTTAGTGTAGCATTATCTACTGCGAATCCTCCCCAGATTCATTGAACAATATTATTTCCTAAGTAGGGGATAGCTGAAAGTAAATTTGTAATAACTGTTGCTCCTCAAAATGATATTTGTCCTCATGGAAGTACATACCCAAGGAAGGCTGTTCCTATAATTATAAAGAATATAATTACTCCAATAGTTCACGTTATTGTTTGTATAAATGATCTATAGTATAATCCTCGTCCAATGTGAAGATATAAACATACAAAGAATAATGATGCTCCATTTATGTGAATAATTCGTATTAATCATCCATAATTTACATCACGACAAATATGAACAACTCTATTGAAAGCAAGGGAGATATCTGAGCAATAATGTATGGCTAGAAATAATCCTGTTAATACTTGTATAATAAGACATATTCCTAGTAAGGAACCAAAATTTCATCATCTGGAAATATTTGAAGGTGAAGGTAAGTCAATAAGTATATTATTTATAATTTTTAGAAGGGGATTTTTTTTTATAATTTTCATTAAATATTTTTTCGTAGGGGGCCACTTTTAATATTAGTAATTTTACTAACGGCAATTAGAGCAATTAGTAGGTAAATGATAATTCTTATAGAAATTATCATTATTGGGTATATAAGAAATTTGTTTAAAGATATTGTAAATAATAATTTGTTTTTAATTAGGATGTCCAGATTTATTGAATTTATTTTAGGTATTAATTCGTCTTTAAATAAAATTAAAGTTGAGATTGGAATAACTAGTAAAAATGAGGACTTTCTTATTTTAAATTTTTCATTAGAGGCTACTCTTGTTATATAAATGAATAAAATCAGTACTCCCCCAACTATAATAATAAATAGGATGTAAGAGTATCAAAAATTTATTGATGATATTCCAATTCATATAGCAATTAATAAAGTTTGAATTAGTAGAATTATTCCTATAGAAAGAGGATGCGAAATTAATATGAATAGTGTTGTTATTACTAAAATTATAATTGATATGCAGAGAATAGTTTATGTAAAATATTAATTTTGGAAGTTAATGAAAGATAGTTATTTTTCTCTGAAGTTTTAAAAGATTACTTATTTTTGGTTTACAAGACCAATATTTTGATTAAATTATTAAAACTATGTTAATTTATAGAGATATAGTTTTTATTTTTATATATATTGTGGGTTTAATTGTTTTGTGTATTAAATGTAGACATTTACTTTTAATGCTTTTAAGGTTGGAATTTATTGTTTTATCTTTGTTTCTTGGATTGGGGGTTTATATAATTGGCTTATTATATGAAAGTTATTTTATAATAATTTTTTTGTCGTTAAGAGTTTGTGAAGGGGCTTTAGGGTTGTCTATTTTGGTTTCTTTAGTTCGTATATATGGTAATGATTATTTTAATTCTTTTAATATTTTATGGTAAAATTTATTATATTTATATTATTTATGATTCCTTTATGTTTTTTTTATAGAAATTTTTGAATTTTACAATTTTTATTTTTTTTATTTTTTATTATATTTTTTTATAGATATTCATATAATATATTTTTTTCTTCAATTAGATATTTTTTTGGATGTGATTATTTAACTTTTTTTATAATTTTATTAAGTATTTGGATTTGTATATTAATAATTATAGCAAGAGAAAGGGTTTATTTTTACAATAATTTTTCTTTATTTTTTGGATTGGTTATTTTATTTCTTCTTATTTCTTTATTTTTAACTTTTTGTTCAATAAATATATTTGTGTTTTATTTATTTTTTGAGATAAGTTTAATTCCTACTTTATTATTAATTTTGGGTTGGGGGTATCAACCGGAGCGTATTCAAGCTGGTATATATATATTTATATATACTTTGTTAGGGTCATTACCAATAATGGTTTCTTTATTTTATTTATATTATTATAATAGGAGCCTAGATTTTTTTTTCTCTTTAAATGTTAATTCCTTATATTTATATATTTGTATAATTCTGGTTTTTTTAATTAAAATTCCTATGTATTTTATACATTTATGGTTACCAAAAGCTCATGTTGAGGCTCCTGTGTCTGGTTCTATAATTTTAGCAGGGGTAATGTTGAAACTTGGGGGGTATGGATTTCTTCGATTTATGAAGATTTTTACAGAAGTTGGTATAAAAATTAATTTTATTTTCATTACTATTAGATTAATTGGGGGATTTTATATTTCTTTAGTTTGTCTTCGTCAGATGGATATTAAATCTTTAATTGCTTATTCTTCAGTTTCTCATATAGGTTTGGTTTTATCTGGATTAATAACATTAAATATTTGAGGGTTTTATGGTTCATTTTTAATAATAATTGCTCATGGGTTGTGTTCTTCTGGACTTTTTTGTTTAGCAAATATTTCTTATCAACGTTTATCTAGGCGAAGATTATTTTTAAATAAGGGGTTAATTAATTTAATACCAAGAATATCTTTATGGTGGTTTTTATTATGTTCTTCAAATATAGGAGCACCATTTTCACTAAATCTTTTTGGAGAAATTATACTTATTAATTCAATTATTTCTTGAAGATGATTAACATTTATTTTTCTTTCTTTAATTTCTTTTTTTAGAGCTGCTTATTCATTATATTTGTATTCTCACACTCAGCATGGGATTCTATTTCAGGGGTTATATTCTTTTTCATTAGGGAGTTTACGTGAATATTTATTATTATTTTTACATTGAGTTCCCTTAAATTTAATTTTTATAGGAATAGACATTTTTATATATTATTTAAATAGTTTATATAAAATACTGGTTTGTGGAATCAGTGATGTACATTTGTATTTTAAATAATTTCAATTTGTTTATATATATTTGTATTTATGTTTATATTTAGCTTATCTTTTTTTTGGTTGAGTCTTTACTTTATAATAATAGATTTGGTAATCATTCTTGAGTATGAATTAATAACTTTGAATTCTAACATTATTTTTATATCAATTTTATTTGATTGGATATCTTTACTTTTTATAAGATTTGTATTATTTATTTCTAGTATAGTAATTTATTACAGAAAGGAATATATATACGGAGATTTAAATATTAATCGATTTATTTTTTTGGTATTTATATTTGTTATGTCAATAATATTTTTAATTATTAGTCCAAATTTAATTAGAATTTTATTAGGCTGAGATGGGCTAGGGCTAGTATCTTATTGTTTGGTAATTTATTATCAAAATACTAAGTCCTTAAATGCTGGTATATTAACTGCTTTATCAAATCGAATTGGAGATGTAGGTATTTTAATATCGATTGCTTGAATAATAAACTATGGAAGCTGGAATTTTGTATTCTATTTAGATTTTATAAAGGAAGATTTTGATATAAAAATTATTAGTTATTTTATTGTTTTATCAGCTTTAACAAAAAGAGCCCAGATCCCCTTTTCTTCATGATTGCCTGCTGCAATGTCTGCTCCTACTCCTGTTTCATCTTTAGTTCATTCTTCAACATTAGTAACTGCAGGAGTTTATTTACTTATTCGTTTTAATTTTTGTTTTAGAACAAGTTTAATGTTTTTAATATTATTTATTTCTAGTATAACAATATTTATGTCTGGATTGGGAGCTAATTTTGAGTATGATTTGAAAAAGATTATTGCTTTATCAACATTGAGCCAACTTGGTTTAATAATAAGTATTTTATTTTTAGGAGATTATAAGCTTGCTTTTTTCCACTTACTTTCTCATGCTTTATTTAAAGCATTATTATTTATGTGTGCTGGGTGTATAATTCATAACTTGATAAATTGTCAAGATATTCGTTATATAGGATCTTTGATTAATTTTATGCCTTTAACTTGTACTTTTTTCAATATTTCTAATTTTTCTTTATGTGGCTTACCTTTTTTGTCAGGATTTTATTCTAAGGATTTAATTTTAGAAGTCTTTTCTATAAATTATATAAATATTTTTATATATATTATTTTTTATATTTCAATTGGGCTTACAGTGAGATACTCTTTTCGTTTATGTTATTATTCATTATTTAGAATATATAATTTTTATATATTGAATAATTTAAATGATCAGGGTATAATTATACTAAAGGGAATAGGGGGACTAATTATATTAGTTATTTTTGGTGGTAGAATTTTATCATGATTAATTTTTCCTACTCCATATTTTGTTTGTTTACCTTTTACATTAAAGATAATAGTTATTTTTTGTATTATATTTGGAGTGTATATTGGTTACGAATTTTCTAATTTTGGATATAATTATGGCTTGAAGTCAATAAATTGACTTTTTGTTTCATTATTTTTTTCTTCTATATTAAATATAACTATTTTATCTACTTATTTAGTTAATTATTATTTTTTGAAGTTTAGTAATTTCTATTATAAAAGTATTGACTTAGGATGACTAGAATATTTTGGGTCACAAAATTTGTATAATAACATTATAAAAAGATCAAAGTTGAGACAAGTTTTATTTAATAATAGATTAAAGGTTTATTTTATTTTATTATTAATTTTTATTTTGTTATTAATTATTTATTTTAATAGCTTATTTAGAGCATAATATTGAAGATATTAAGGAGATATTTTATCTTAAAATATTTATAAAACTAGGTTTAACTTTATAATGAAAATATAATGTTTTGCATAAACTATATAAATAGAAATATAAACGAAGTTTCATCGCTTAAAGTTGAAATTAGAAGTTTCATTTTGAATTACATATTTCTTTAAATGGAATTAATATTCATTTTTATCATTAACAGTGATAGACCTCTATTTTGGTTTCATTTAAAAATAAGGATGGTTATCATCAAAGGATTAGGTCGAAACTAATAACAAATTTTTGTTTCTTATTTAAGATAAATTGATGATCAATATTTTTTAAGTGCAAGTTAAATGTTAACTTTAACTATTATCCTAGATTGCCCAATTTAGAGCTCCTTGTATTCATTCATGGTATAATCCTATAAGTAAAATTAAAATGAATATGGCTGTAACTATAGAAAATGTTATAATTCTTGTAATTTTTATTGTAATTACTAATGGTATAAGTAAAGTGATTTCAACATCAAAAATTAGAAAAATTATTGCGATCAAGAAGAATTGAAGAGAAAAGGGAACTCGTGCTGAATATTTAGGGTCAAATCCACATTCAAATGGAGACCTCTTTTCTCGGTCAATTAATATTTTTTTTGAAATAAGTCTTGCTATTATTATAACAATAAAGGTTAATATAAATGTAATTAGAGCAAAAGTTTTTATGATAATTATTATTTACACTAATTAGTTAGATCTTTTAATTGGAAGTTAAAAATAATTTTTATACTATATAAATATCTACCTCATCAATAAATTGAAATATAAAGGAATAATCATACTACATCAACAAAATGTCAGTATCATGCAGCTGCTTCAAATCCAAAGTGGTGAGTTGATGAAAAATGGTTTTTAAATTGACGTAATAGGCATACTGTGAGGAAGGTTGTACCAATTATAACATGGATTCCATGGAACCCAGTTGCTATAAAAAATCTTGAACCATAGACTGAGTCTGCAATAGTAAAAGTTGACTCTATATATTCATATGCTTGCAAAATAGAAAAGTAAATTCCTAATAAAATAGTAAGTCCTAAACTATAAATTGCTTGGTTATAGTCATTTTCTATTAGGCTATGATGAGCTCAAGTAACAGTAATTCCTGAAGAGATTAGGATTGTTGTATTTAATAGTGGAATTTGAATAGGGTTAAATGGAATAATTCTTTTAGGGGGTCAAATTATACCAATTTCAATTGAAGGGGCCAATCTACTATGGAAGAATCTTCAGAAGAAAGATACAAAGAATAGTACTTCTGATGTAATAAATAAAATTATTCCTCAACGTAATCCTTTAACTACTTTAAAAGTATGGAGTCCTTGAAATGTTCCTTCTCGGGTAGTATCACGTCATCATTGGATTATTACTATGATAGTGCATAATGTTCCAATAAGGAGTAAATTTATTTGATAAAGGTGGAATCATTTGATTACACCTGTTAATATAATTATAGTTCTAAAAGCTCCTAAGATTGGTCATGGGCTAACTTCTACTAGATGGTAAGTGTGATTTTTATTTAACATTAATTAACTTCACTAGAATATAGTGTTCTTAAAATAGAGAATACATATGATTGAATAATAGCAACTGCTAATTCTAGTATTAAAAGGAGTAACTGAGATAATACTAGAATGTTTAATATTAATAGTGATATTTTATTTCCAGTGTTTCCCATTAGAGTAAGGAGAAGATGGCCTGCAATTATATTTGCTGTTAATCGAATAGCTAGTGTTCCTGGCCGAATAACATTTCTAATAGTTTCAATGCATACTATAAAAGGTATAAGAATGGTCGGAGTTCCTTGTGGGACTAGATGAGCAAATATATGGATTGTATTATTAATTCATCCATAAATTATAAATCTTAATCATAAAGGTAAAGCTAATGTTAATGTTAGTACTAAGTGTCTAGTTCTAGAAAAAATATAGGGGAATAGACTTAAAATATTATTAAATAGGATTAATGAAAATAATGAAATAAAAATTAAAGTAGTTCTTTTTATTTCTTTAATTTTTAAAATAACTTTAAATTCATTTCTTAAAGTTATACATAATTTAATTCATATTAAATTGATCCGAGAGGGGATAACTCAGAATATAGGAGGTAAAACAATTAGCCCTAGCATAATTCTTATTCAATTTAATGAAAGGTTTATTCTTGTGGATGGATCAAATCTGGAAAAAAGGTTTGTTATCATTTTCAAGAAATTAATTTTATTTTTTTTGTTTGTTTAGTATTATTATTTTTATATAATAAAGAGAAATAGTTTATGGTATTAAATAAAATAAATACCATTGCAAAATAAATAAATAAGTTTAGTCAACTTAAAGGGGCTATCTGTGGGATTAAAAATTACTATAATAGTAATTTTAGCTTGACAAGCTAATGTTATATTTTAACTAAATTTTTCATTAGAAGTAGTTGCTAATTTACTATTATATGGTTTAAGAGACCAGTACTTGCTTTCAGTCATCCAATGAAAGATTTTTTACTCATTCAATGAAATATTTAGGTAAAATTCTTTCTACTACAATTGGTATAAATCTATGGTTTGTTCCGCAAATTTCTGAACATTGCCCGAAAAATACACCAATTCGATTTATAAAAAAAGTTGTTTGATTTAATCGTCCGGGAGTGGCATCAATTTTTAAACTAGAAGAAGGGATTGTTCAAGAATGAATTACATCTGATGATGAAATTATTATACGGATTTGTGTGTTTACAGGTAAGACTAGTCGGTTATCAACTTCAAGAAGGCGGAAGGAATACAAATTTTGTTCATTTGAGGGGATTATGTATGAGTCAAATTCTGATTTCTTGAAGTCTGAAAGTTCATATGACCAGAATCATTGGTGTCCTATAGATTTAACAGAAACTAATGGTATATTAATTTCGTCTAAAAGGTAAAGTAATTGTAAACTTGGAAGGGCAATAAAGATTAATGTAACTGCAGGAGCAATTGTCCAAATTAATTCAATTATTTGGCCTTCAAGAAGAAGGCGGTTAACATATTTATTTATTAAAACTGATAAAATGATATAAAGAACAATTAAAGTGATTATTACAAGAATTATTATTGTATGATCATGAAAAAATGTTAATTGTTCTATTAAAGGGGAGATTCTATCTTGAGAGGATAAATTTATTCAAGTTGCCATTTTCTAAAAAAAGTTTAACTTTATATATGAGTCTTAAGTCCATTGCACTATTCTGCCATATTAGAAGTTAATTAGTATAGGGAGTTCAGAATAAGTGTGTTCTATAGGTGGAGTTTTTTGTATTCACTCATTTGAAGTTGGCATATTTATTGTAAATACATTTTTTCGTATTGAATTTATTCCTTCTCATATAATGTAAACTATGAATAAAATTCTTGCAGTTCTAATTAATGATCCTACTGAAGATACTAAATTTCATGATAAGTAAGCATCTGGGTAATCAGAATATCGTCGAGGTATACCACTTAATCCTAGAAAATGTTGAGGGAAAAATGTAAGGTTTACACCGATAAATATAGAAAAAAACTGGATTTTTAAAAGTTTATCATTTAAAGAAAATCCGGTAAATAAAGGGAATCAATTTACGATACCTCCTATGATTGCAAAAACTGCACCTATTGATAAAACGTAATGAAAATGGGCTACAACATAATAAGTGTCATGAAGAATGATATCAATAGAGGAATTTGCTAAAATTACACCAGTTAATCCTCCAATTGTGAATAGAAAAATAAATCCTAAAGCTCAAAGTATTTGTGGAGAGTACTTAATTTGTGTTCCGTGAATAGTAGCTAATCATCTGAAAATTTTGATTCCAGTTGGAACTGCAATGATTATAGTAGCTGAGGTGAAATATGCTCGGGTATCAACATCTATACCAACGGTGAATATATGGTGTGCTCAAACAACAAATCCTAAAAGTCCAATTGCTATTATTGCATAGATTATACCAATTGACCCAAAAGTTTCCTTTTTTCCACTTTCTTGACTAATAATATGCGAAATTATACCAAATCCAGGGAGAATTAGAATATAAACTTCTGGATGTCCAAAAAATCAAAATAAGTGTTGGTATAAAATTGGGTCTCCTCCTCCTGCGGGGTCAAAGAAGGAAGTATTTAGATTTCGGTCGGTTAATAGTATTGTAATTGCTCCAGCTAGAACTGGTAAAGATAAAAGTAGTAGGATAGCAGTAATTAGAACAGCTCAGACAAATAAGGGTATTCGATCAAAAGTCATCCCAATTGGTCGTATATTAATAATTGTTGAAATAAAATTTACAGCACCTAAAATGGAAGAGATTCCTGCTAGATGTAATCTAAAAATGGCTAAGTCTACAGATGATCCTCTATGAGCAATATTGCTAGAAAGAGGGGGGTAAACAGTTCACCCGGTTCCTGCACCATTTTCAACTAATCTTCTTATTAGGAGTAAAGATAGAGAAGGGGGTAGAAGTCAAAATCTTATATTATTTATTCGTGGGAAAGCTATATCGGGAGCTCCAAGTATTAGAGGGACTAATCAGTTTCCAAATCCTCCAATTATAATGGGTATAACTATGAAGAAAATTATGATGAAAGCGTGAGCAGTAACAATAACATTATAAATTTGGTCATTACCAATTAGGGATCCGGGGTTTCCTAACTCAGCACGAATTAATAAACTAAGGGAAGTTCCTAGTATTCCTGCTCATGCTCCAAAGATAAAATATAGAGTTCCAATGTCTTTATGGTTTGTTGAAAAAAGTCATTTATTAAGTAAAATGACCGAGAAATAGGTGATAAATTGTAAATTTATTTACGGAAAATATTCCTTTTACTAGTTTTGTATTCAATTATGATTTTAAATTGCAAATTTAAAGGTGATTTTTAAATCCAAAACTTATTCTTTACTAAATTGGGGTTAACCTTTTGTATAATTTTATAAAAATTTGATAGGGTTAAATGGTAAGGCTTAAAGCAGCTTTATTTGCAACTTTGAAGGTTGATAGTTTGGTATTAACTTAAATCCTTGTTATATTATATTTAACATAATTGTTACAAGGATTAATCTTATTACTAAGAAGAAGTTTAATATACCAATAGGTAAAGAATTTATTTTTAGATTTAGTTTTAGGGTTCAGTTTCTTTGGTTGATTTTTATGACTAGGGCTGTTATTATAATTCGTATATAAACATAAATTATAATTAGAGTAAATGAGATTATAATTATTCTTAACATAAATATACTGTTTTCTACTATAGTTTGGATAACCATTCATTTAGGTAGAAATCCTAGGAATGGGGGGATTCCTCTTAATGATAAAAAATTTAATATAAAGAATATTTTTATCATAGGAGATAATCTTAAATTTGGGAAAAGCTGATTTAGGTAGAATGTATTTTTTATTATATAGGCAATATTGATTGTAATAAATGAGTAGATTACAAAATAGATTATTCAAATGGTTTTTTCTATAATTATGGCTGCTATTATTCATCCTATATGATTAATTGATGAAAACGCTATTAATTTTCGAATTCTAATTTGATTTATTCTTATAATTCTTCTAATAATTATTCCTGAAATAATAGTCACAGAAAAAAACATTGTCGATTCTGTGTTGTATATAATTAACATTATAGGGGTAATTTTTTGTCATGTTAATATTAATATACAGTTATTTCAGTTTAGTCCTTCAAGAACTTCTGGAAATCAAAAATGGAGTGGGGCTATTCCTATTTTTAATAAAAGTCCTGAATTTATAATTATTAGAAGGTTTGAATTATTTAAATTTGAATGAACATTATATTTTCATATTATTATGATAATTCTTATAAGAATAATTGTTGAAGCAATTGCTTGTGTAATGAAATATTTGATTGATGACTCTGAGGATATCATATCTTTACCTTGGATAATAGGAATAATTGAAAGCAAATTAATTTCTAGACCAATTCATATCCCTAATCATGTATATGCAGAGATAGAAATTAAAGTTCTTATGATTAGAGTTGTCAAAAATGTTAATTTATATATTTTTATTATTAAAAAGAAAAGAATTTCTTTATTGTCGGGGTATGAACCCAAAAGCTTTATTTAGCTTATCTTTTTATATTTTAGTATATGACGTATAAAAGTTTTTGATACTTTTGGGAATAGTTTAATTCTATTAAATATAATGAATGTAAATTTTACGTGTTTTATCCTATCAAAATAATCCTTTCCTCAGGCAATTCATT